AAACATGAATCTTTCGATTCATTTGGCTCTCACGCTCAATTACTTAGGGTAAATTATCATAGCTTTTTTATGAATGTAATGAGCCTATCCTCTCTTCTTTATTCATAGTCAAAAAAATGAATCTAATATAAAAACAAAATACTTGGAGGATTCTTCTGACAAAATAAAAAATATGTAATTGTCAGCAAAGTTGTTTCTTTTTTTTTTTTTTCTTCATTTCAAATCCAAAAAACTCTCCTTACTTATACATAAGGCATAGGTCGTCAATTCAGCATTCGCTAAAACAGAGAAAATGTCCATTTTTAGAAAAAGTGGTTCAAATCATTTTATCGAAATGAGTGTTCTATATCGATAAAATATTCACTTAAAAACCATTTCTATATTAACATAGTGGTCGAAAGAGTACCATGCTGTGCCTAGACTTCAAGCGATTTGCTTTAACCATCTTAAGAGCCCCACCTTATTGGTTGCTAGAGAATCAAAGCCAATGAATCACGAAATGCTGTGGTTCTTACATATAATTTCTTAAGAAGTAATTCGCGAGATCATGCACCTTTCTTTCCTAGTTATAACGGAAAAGGGTACAACTGATTGGATACAGCCTATTCTTGAAATAAACAACTCACACACACTCCCTTTCCAAAAAAGATCAATACACCAATCACTACACTTAGATTTATTGGATTTGTTGCAAAAATATCGGTATTAAATCCGAAACTCCCGGCAGATGGCCAGTGGCCCAAAGAAACGAAAGAATCGGTTACATTTTTCATATAATCTCCTCTCCTCTTATAGATAGACTAAAAAATAGACCAGAGTTCTTTTTCTATCACTTTGCTCCTCTTTGTTATTTATTCTTTTTTTTTTATTTGAAATCGAGTTGAAAAATATTCGAGTTATGTTATCAAGTATGAACTACCCCTTGATTGTTGCAACATCTCCTAAAAAGAGTTTTCCTTGGATTGCGGATGGGAAGGGTGAAAGTGAGTCGGTATACTAATTCCTCATCTGCAAATCAGCCCTTCCCGTAGGTTATTTTCTCAACGAATAAGGAATTGTAGGAGTGAACTATTGATCTAATTTGAAAAAGCAAACGACAAGTCCAAGTTAATAAAATAGTAAAAATACATATTTTTACTATTTCTAATAAATAATTAAACAAAAGGATTCGCAAATAAAAGTGCTAATGCTACAACCAATCCATAAATCGTTAAAGCTTCCATAAAAGCTAGACTAAGCAATAGAGTACCTCGTATTTTTCCCTCTGCCTCGGGCTGTCTCGCGATCCCCTCTACGGCTTGACCCGCAGCAGTCCCTTGACCAACTCCAGGTCCAATAGAAGCAAGCCCTACGGCCAATCCAGCAGCAATAACGGAAGCAGCAGAAATCAGTGGATTCATGATAAGTTCCTCGTACCAACAAAAAGAAATGGTTAATGATACAATCAACCACTGAATTATGACTGAATTATTCCATCGATAGGATTCATAAGTTCATATATAACTAATCAATATCTATATCACATATACATGTCTTTATTCCATACCGTAAACCATTAGATTCAATCAGATTTTAGAATCAATCTAAATCCCGTTTTTGGAATATTTTTTCCCTTTTGTTTTCTTTATCATTATTCAAACCGAATACAATCTAAATGGGCAAATTAAATTGATTAGGGCGAATTATTATATATAAATATGATTATTTGATTGATCGAAGTTCATGCAATTTATTCTTTATAAATATTTTCTTTTGGTCAATTGTTGAATAAAATCTACTGTAAAGGAGAATCATTTCTCCTGTTTTTTATTTAATCACACGTTGTAAACATCTATCTTCTACTTTGAATAAGATGATTGGCTAAATAGAATAGAAAATGAATATTTGTCGAGTAAAGGTAGGATATTAAGTGGACGAAAGGAGAATTTTAGGAAAAAGATCTAGAAGATCTCTTTCCTTTTTTTTTTACAACTCTCTCATATCGTACTTTTTGATTTTTTTTCTTATTATTGCCTTCTATCGTATATAGATTGTATATTTACCTGCCTTAAGTAAATTATTTTGAGACGGACATACATTGCTTTGTGCTAAGCTAAAAAACAGACTATTTCAATGATGGCCTTCCATGGATTCACCTATATAAGCCGCGGCTAAAGTTGCAAAAATAAGAGCTTGAATACCACTTGTAAATAATCCAAGGAACATAACAGGGATAGGAATCACTGAAGGTACTAAAGAAACAAGAACAACAACTACTAATTCATCCGCTAGGATATTACCGAAAAGTCGAAAACTAAGTGATAAGGGCTTTGTAAAATCTTCTAAGATGTTAATGGGTAAAAGGATTGGGGTTGGTTGAATATATTTCCCGAAATAACTTAATCCCTTTTTGGTAAGACCTGCATAGAAATAGGCCACTGACGTGAGTAAAGCCAAAGCAACAGTAGTATTTATGTCATTCGTGGGTGCGGCTAACTCTCCATGAGGTAATTCTATTATT